ATCTCTATTTTCTGAATACTATGACTGGACTTTTATGAAAAAAAGAAAAGCCCCTTATCGGATTTGAACCGATGACTTACGCCTTACCATGGCGTTACTCTACCACTGAGTTAAAAGGGCTTATTTTATTTAATTCCCGAACAAGTTACTTGTGTAGATAAAATCTCTATATGCACATATTATATATATATAAGTATATGCAGTAGACTCATAGTGGCTAGTGACTGATTTTTGAATAATCAAATGGATTTGCCTAGGAAGTCTAGGGTAAAATGAATTGTTTCAAAACTGGCCCTAATTTCTTTTATTGAGATGATCCCTATAAACAAAATTAAACAAAATTCACTTGATTGATACATAACATACATGTAAATTCGACATAAAAGAAATTTCAAGATATTTCATCGAATCATGTGATGAATAGATTCTACTTGTCCCCTTGAATTAAAGTCTTAGATAAAATTTTGATAACTTCTCGATCCCGCTTACTAGATTTAGTAGATTTATATACAGAATGTCGATTCTAATGGACGATTCATGAATAACGAATCAAAAAATTCTATACAATTCTGAAAAACGGAAAGATCCCTCGGATCTAATCATATCATTCCATTATATTGACAATTTCAAAAAACTGATGATACTATTATCATAGTATGAGGGCGGTTGAGCAAAGCAAGTTGGCCCCCATCGTCTAGTGGTTTAGGACATCTCTCTTTCAAGGAGGCAGCGGGGATTCGAATTCCCCTGGGGGTAGGGTACTACGAGAGGAAGTTGATCATGGATTAACAATAAGCCTAAAATTGATTCTTCCTGGGTCGATGCCCGAGCGGTTAATGGGGACGGACTGTAAATTCGTTGGCAATATGTCTACGCTGGTTCAAATCCAGCTCGGCCCAATAATTAGCCAATCTATCATGAGATGGTATAACCCCCCTTGTTCTTCAGAAATACCCCATACGAAGATAAAAAAGAATCAAATTTTCTGCGAGATCCCTTATTGCCCCGGGATTGTAGTTCAATTGGTCAGAGCACCGCCCTGTCAAGGCGGAAGCTGCGGGTTCGAGCCCCGCCAGTCCCGACGGATCCAATATCCAATAAATACATCAATTCATTTTTCCTTTTCTATGAACTAGTCTAGTAAAGGGTGTCGGGGGGCATACTTTCATTCCCAAAGCAAAAACGAGTCTTTATTGATTATTTTTTCCATTTCGCTTTTATTGTTTGTTTAGGTTTGTAACTATGTAATTAATCGAAGTGGAAAGGTAACCTGATGATCCTTTATCAAATGATTGTCCAAGGAAAACGAAAGGTAGGTTATAGAAAAAAAATAAGGAAACGGATAATAAATAAAGGAATTTTGGATTGATTGGATCAGGAATCGAAATCTGGATTCGGTATGGATAAAAGAACTTCCTATGTTATACTATTCAAGTCTCGACGACGGGTTTATTTGATAGATCAGATATTGTTATTCATAATATTAATCCGATTCAATATCATCGAGAGGTAATTCATTGAATTTACAGACGAAAGATTTATCATCTCTAGGGGATTAAATCCCGAGTTATTGCCAAGTAAAAAAACCGATAAGATTATGGAAGTCAATATTCTTGCATTTATTGCTACTGCACTATTCATTCTAGTTCCTACCGCCTTTCTACTTATCATTTACGTAAAAACAGTTAGTCAAAATGATTAATTCAATTGAATTTGAAAATTCAATTGAATTAAACTTTCCTTCTTAGTTCTTATCAAAAATTGACGAAGTCAAATGAAAAGGATTCCAATTTCACGTCTTAACTTAAATGAAATGAGCGGACTATAATCGGCAGTATTCTAAGAGATAGATAGTATGGTAGAAAGAAATAGATGAATCTTTCTACCATAGTATCTATACTATATATCTCTTAGTCTATAAACTTAGTCAGTCTATAAAGTTGTAATCTAGAATAAAGATAAAGGCTTAAGTTTATATAGATCAATCTACAATATTCTCTTCATACTTCATATATGTATATATGTGTATATTAATTACATATATTGTATGGCATTGACATAACACCCGATTTGCTACATCTATTTGTTCCGATCAATCTGAAATAATTCTTATCTTAGGATTCTAATCCCTTTCCTTTTACTAATAAGGAAGAGGAAGCCTCACCGCTTTTGAACGCCCGAACCATGATGTGAAATAAGTCGATAAAGCATAAATCGCCTTTCTCAAATTAGAAACCAAATTGCCCAATATGTGACCCGCCCGAGGCAAGATCTTATCATTGCATAGTCTCTCGTTAGACAACCACAATCTCTATATCATTTCTCATACAAAGTGCGTATACACTTAACAAAACGACTTCTTCTTTGAATAGTAAAGAGGGAAAGAAATAAAAAAAAAAAGGCCCGGTCTTCCTCAATATCTATACAGTAAAGATAGTAACAGCTCATTCCCCTTAATTGAATTAGAAAATTTCGGAAGAAATTTAGGTTGGAATAATCTGAATCCCTTTCTTTTCGAAATACAAACATGGGAATCGCTGAAATATCTCTTTGAGAGACAGGATATGATTCATATCATAGATTACATTATATTACTCCAAAGGACTCCAATGGGAGTCGAAATTCGCAGATTTTGATTTGAAATAGTTCAAAATGCGTTGCAGAACGATCTATAAAACAATTGATACGGTTTGATTCCTGAACTCAATTAGTAGTACTTCTAGAGCCCACTTCTTCCCCACACTACGAGTGAAAGGGAAAATGTAAAGACTACCATTAAAGCAGCCCAAGCGAGACTTACTATATCCATGTGAATTATGTCCCCTATCTCTATAAATACAAAGGAATTATTCCTTTATTCCTCACTAATAATAGTGGAATCAATGGCGCAGAGTCAAAAAGGGATTCTGACCGAACACTTTTGAGAAACCAATCCAATAAATCGATTGTGATTTCGAATCGGGAAAGATTAAACACAAGCAAAATACGTAGTAACGTCCCGGGGCAATGGGAACATGTAGGAATAAGAAAAATAAGGCCTATTCTTGTTGACCTTTTAAGTAAAAATAGAAGGGTAGAAAAGCACTAAAAAAGAGAAATCACGATCTATTACAGACCTCTATTTCCCCATTTGATCTAATTCCTACTTCCTTTCGCGATTATCGCTATGAAACAGGGGGTAGGGGTTGCCGAAAAGGAATTCTTTCTTTTTGCCCCTTTTTTTATTTATATAAAAGTCAATTATTCATCCAATCTAATATTGATTGGATTCCCGAGCACTCCGAGATTCTCGCGAGTCCGTCGTATATAAAGCAACTTCTGCCCCCTTTCCAAAACTATTAATTGAATTTCCTATCGGGCTCCACAATCTGCTTCAAGATCCAGTGATTTTTCCTTAGTAATAGAAGAAAGTCGTCAAGTCTTGATAGTCCCTCTACCAGTAGATTAGAATATTTTCTTGAATCCTAGATGCGAACGAGGATTCATAATTTTTGATTCTAGAAAACCTTCAGACCACATGCTTAGAATCAAACAAAGTATCAACTGCCTGTTTCCTATGCTTCTACCGGGGAAGCATTCTGCAGGTTTTATCAGCAGAGGAGAAGGAGATATTTCGAGTTTTTTTTGTTGATCAGGCGACACCCGGATTTGAACTGGGGAAAAAGGATTTGCAGTCCCCCGCCTTACCACTCGGCCATGCCGCCAAAATGATACAAACTAGATGAAAATTTTTCCGGAGTACTGAATTTTTTTATTGTACTTGCATTTTGACTCCTGTTTTCCTTAATCCTTTTCCTAAAATCCTAAAAGAAAGACCCCTTTTGGTTGGATTTGATCCATCCCTTCGATTGATTGTATAGTATCTGAAAATAGAAATTTGATTTGTCAATAGAAAAGTGAGAGAATGTTTGTAGCATTGTGTATTTTCAGCCGACAAATTCGAACCATTAACTATTGACTGCCTCCTTTCAAATTCATGAACGATTCTGGGATTCGAATCTCAAATTGCGTTTTCCTAATGACATAAGAAAATACAAATTGAGACAGAACTAATCAGTATGAAATTTTTTCCATCAAAAAATCCTTCTCAAATTCAATTATAACAAAACATATGAGTATATGTAAACCCCAGAACATAAATTGTTACCCAGATATCTATTATTTAGATATGTTGTCGATAGGGAATTATCCCTAAAATTATCCTACTTCACTTCAATTTTGCATTGAATAGAAATTATCTTTGGATAGAGCACGACCCCGGGCTGTCCCGAATAGAACCGGCAATAAAAGAGAAGTCGGATATTATAACTATCTGCATACGTGTTTACTAAATGCAACCCTTCTTATACACTTCAAATCGTATTCTACTCAAAAATCAGTAAAGTACAAACATCTATCTTCTCTGCAAATTGTTTTTTGATTGAACAACGAAATCCCTAACATAAAGGCGGTTAAGTGCTAAAAAATGGATTCTATCAGATTTTTTTGTCTTTATCTACCAAATACCGAATCTTTTTATTTTTCTCAAATTCTAATATGTAATATCATAATAATGGTATAATTTTAATAATTTTATTTTTGTTTTGCTATTCTATACAAAAACCTATGACCTTAATAAGTCTAAGAGAATTCTGTTTCTAGGATTGTTTTATAAATTCCTTTCTATTTTGATCTGTTGCAACTTCCAATTTAAGTAGAAAATTTTCTTTATTCCTCCGTTCATACGTAGTTTATACATTTCATTCCAAATATGGAGTTGGGTAAAATTTCATGTGATTCAGTAAACAGAATAGAAATTCCCTCAGTGCTAGATCGTCGATCTAATTCGATGAAGAATGTACTTAATTTAATTAATTAAATAATGCTAGTGGGATTTTTTGATAAATGGGAAATTCAAAATGCTCGGGGATGCAAATGAGGCAATGTCTACAATACCTGGATTTAATCAGATACAATTTGAAGGATTTTGTAGGTTCATCGATCAGGGTTTGACAGAAGAA